AATTAATAGATATTTTTAAATATTGAAATGTGAGTATTTTATTATTAATAAAATTAAAAATTTAAATATTTAAAGTATAATAAATATTTATATTACAATAATTTAAAATTTTAGAGTTAAATTTAAATAAAATAGTTGGGTGGAGGGGGGGGGGAATTATTTTAATTATAAATAACTGAATTTTTAGAGTGAAGTTGAAATTTTCTTTTCTTAGAAAGAAAATTAATTTAATATAATTAAATATGGTATTAATTATAATTTTATTAAAAAAAATAAATTACAATAATTTGAATTTTAGAGTTAAATTTAAATAAAATAGTTGGGGGGGGAATTATTTTAATTATAAATAACTAAATTTTTAGAGTAAAATTGGAATTTTCTTTTCTTTAAAAGAAAATTAATTTAATATAATTAAATATGGTATTAATTATAATTTATTAAAAAAAAAATAAATTACAATAATTTGAATTTTAGAGTTAAATTTAAATAAAATAGTTAGAGGGGGAGATTTATTTTAATTATAAATAACTGAATTTTTAGAGTGAAGTTGAAATTTTCTTTTCTTAGAAAGAAAATTAATTTAATATAATTAAATATGGTATTAATTATAATTTTATTAAAAAAAATAAATTACAATAATTTGAATTTTAGAGTTAAATTTAAATAAAATAGTTAGAGGGGGAGTTTTATTTTAATTATAAATAACTGAATTTTTAGAGTGAAGTTGGGAGGAGTTTTTCTTTTTTTCTCAAAAGAAAAATTAATTTAATATAATTAAATATAATATTAATTATAATTTTATTAAAAAAAAATTTTTTTAGTAATGAATAAAATTTATTAAAAGGTTAAATTAAATTGAGTGGTAAAATTAAAAAATAAAATTTTAAGAAATAGGGGCAGAATTTTTAAGAAAAACGAAGAAATTTTTAAACTTTATAATAAGATCTTATATTAAATAAATATATATATATATATAAAATTTTAATAATATTATTTAATATAAAAACCTATTTTATAACATAATATTTAATTAAATATATAAATGCTTAAGGAATTAGATTTAGAAAGATTAATAAATTATTTATATATTATTAAATAAATATATACATTATTAAAATAAATCATTAAATTTAATTAAAATATTTATAGTACTTTAAATGTACATAAAATTTAATATAGTAGTATAAATCATAAATTTACATTAAATATATTAATATATAAAATATTTATTTATATAATATAAATTTATTATATWWWWAATTATATATACATATATATATATATTAATATAATAATAAATACTTATATAATAACATAATATTTAATTAAATATATAAATGCTTAAGAAATTAGATTTAGAAAGATTAATAAATTATTTATATATTATTAAATAAATATATACATTATTAAAATAAATCATTAAATTTAATTAAAATATTTATAATAATTTAAATACAATTAAATATTTATATTATAATATCAATAATAATAATAATATATATATATATGTATATATAATTAATTAAAAATTTAATTTGACAATATATTATTTATTATACATAAAATATATTTTTTAATTGAAAAAAAAAAAAAAAAAAATATAATAATATAATTTTAATTTAATAATTTATATATATATATATTTTACATATTATTAAATATTAATTTTTATAAATATAATAATAAAATTATTAAATTTTTTTTTCCCCCTTTCTTTTCCTTTGAAATTTATATTAAATTTAATATGATTATTTATTTGGGAGAAATAATTTGTCAATAGAAAATTAAATTTTATATAAAAAATAAGTAGAGATATCTTGAAAAAGGGGGGGGGGTAATTTTATTAGTAAAATTTAAGATTTAAAATTATGGGAAAATTAGAGTATCAGATTTGTTGCTAATATTTTTATATTAGATTTAAAAAATTATTTTTTAAATTATAATAAAAAGAAGAAAGTCTCTATTTCTATGTAAAGATTATGAATCTCTAAGCTTAATTTAGCTTATCTTTTTTTGTTTTTAGAGGAAAAACAGTTTTTGCATAATTAAATTTTTAATATTTATAATAAGTTTTATTTGGGAGAAAGGTCTATTTTTATTACTAAGTTTAATTTTTTTTAATTTTTATTTACTAGATTTAGGTTAATTTTAAGATTGTAATAGATTTTCTAAAGTTTAAGTTTTAGAGTAGGGGTATTTATAGAGATTGTCTTATATAAAAAATAAGTAGATTATCTGGGGGGATGATTTATTAGTAAAATTTAAGGCTTAAAATTATGGGAAAAATAGAGTATTTTCTGCTAGTGAAAATTAAATTTTAGTATAAGATAATTATTTTATTAAAAATAAATTTTACGAAAATAATAAAAAATATTGGGAGGAAACAGTGTAAATTTTTTTACTAAAATATATTTTTATATTAGATTTAAAAAATTATTTTTTAAATTATAATAAAAAGAAGAWAGTCTCTATTTCTATGTAAAGATTATGAATCTCTAAGCTTAATTTAGCTTATCTTTTTTTGTTTTTAGAGGAAAAACAGTTTTTGCATAATTAAATTTTTAATATTTATAATAAGTTTTATTTGGGAGAAAGGTCTATTTTTATTACTAAGTTTAATTTTTTTTAATTTTTATTTACTAGATTTAGGTTAATTTTAAGATTGTAATAGATTTTCTAAAGTTTAAGTTTTAGAGTAGGGGTATTTATAGAGATTGTCTTATATAAAAAATAAGTAGATTATCTGGGGGGATGATTTATTAGTAAAATTTAAGGCTTAAAATTATGGGAAAAATAGAGTATTTTCTGCTAGTGAAAATTAAATTTTAGTATAAGATAATTATTTTATTAAAAATAAATTTTACGAAAATAATAAAAAATATTGGGAGGAAACAGTGTAAATTTTTTTACTAAAATATATTTTTATATTAGATTTAAAAAATTATTTTTTAAATTATAATAAAAAGAAGAWAGTCTCTATTTCTATGTAAAGATTATGAATCTCTAAGCTTAATTTAGCTTATCTTTTTTTGTTTTTAGAGGAAAAACAGTTTTTGCATAATTAAATTTTTAATATTTATAATAAGTTTTATTTGGGAGAAAGGTCTATTTTTATTACTAAGTTTAATTTTTTTTAATTTTTATTTACTAGATTTAGGTTAATTTTAAGATTGTAATAGATTTTCTAAAGTTTAAGTTTTAGAGTAGGGGTATTTATAGAGATTGTCTTATATAAAAAATAAGTAGATTATCTGGGGGGATGATTTATTAGTAAAATTTAAGGCTTAAAATTATGGGAAAAATAGAGTATTTTCTGCTAGTGAAAATTAAATTTTAGTATAAGATAATTATTTTATTAAAAATAAATTTTACGAAAATAATAAAAAATATTGGGAGGAAACAGTGTAAATTTTTTTACTAAAATATATTTTTATATTAGATTTAAAAAATTATTTTTTAAATTATAATAAAAAGAAGAAAGTCTCTATTTCTATGTAAAGATTATGAATCTCTAAGCTTAATTTAGCTTATCTTTTTTTGTTTTTAGAGGAAAAACAGTTTTTGCATAATTAAATTTTTAATATTTATAATAAGTTTTATTTGGGAGAAAGGTCTATTTTTATTACTAAGTTTAATTTTTTTTAATTTTTATTTACTAGATTTAGGTTAATTTTAAGATTGTAATAGATTTTCTAAAGTTTAATTCTGACTTTAGAATTCATTGTAAGTTTTATTTAAAATATAAATTTTTAAATTTATAAAATTGAAGTGTGTTAAAAACATATTTTAAAAATAATTATAGTATTTGAAATTATTTATAAATAAAAATAAATTTTGTTATAGAAATACTTATTAAAAATAGAAAAATTTTGTGCCAGCATTCGCGGTTATACAAAATTGATTTAAGTGAATTTTTTAAATTTTATAAATATTAATATTTTAAATAATAATAATTTTAAATTTATTTATATAAATTAAATTAAGGTGGAATTTTATTAATTTGTAGATTAAATTTTAAATTTTAATTAGTAGTTTATGAAAATTTTTAATTAAACTAGGATTAGATACCCTATTATTTTAATTGTAAATTATAATTGTTTAACAAAATTAATTAAAATTAAGTTTGTTAATTAAGTTAATAAATATTAGTTTGATATTTAGTTTTTGAAAAAATTAGGTAGTAATAGTTAAGGTCTTGAAACTTTAAGAATTTGACGGTAATTCATTCAATTTAGAGGAACTTGTTTTTTAATTGATGATCCACGATAAAAAATACCTAGTCTATTATTAATAATATTTGTATATCGTCGTTTTTAAAGGATTTTTAAAGAAGATTAATTTTTATAATATAAAAATTATATAATAATTCAGATCAAGGTGCAGTTTATGATTAGGTTAGAATGAGTTACAATAAAATAAATTTATTACGAATTTAAAATTTTATTTTTTAATGAAGGAGGATTTAAAAGTAAATTTATAAAAATTATTTAAGTTGAAATTTGTTTTGAATTATGTACATATCGCCCGTCACTCTCTTTATAAAAAGAGATAAGTCGTAACAAAGTAATGGTACTGGAAAGTGTCGTTAGAATTAATTTTATCAAATTTTAGTTTAATCATTGAAAATTATTCATTTACATTGAATAGATATATAAAATTTATAAATTTGATTAGTATAGAGTTAAGTTATTTAAGTTTTTAATTTGTTATATTAATAAATTATGTAATAATTAAAATAATATAAAATTTTTTTTGTTTTAGTATAAAATTTAAAATAGATAGTTTTATTTTTAAATGTAAATGGATATTTTGAAATAAATTAAAAATATATTATTGATTAAGTAAAATTTATTTTTTGTACCTTTTGTATCAGGGATTATTAATTAAATTTTAGTAATTAGTTTAAAATTCTCGAGTTAATTAGAGCTAATATATTATTTAAGTTAATGTAGAATTATTATTTAAAATTTTATATTAGAGGAGAAATTCTAGTCAATAGTTAAGATATCTAGTTTTTTTAGAAATAAATTTAATTTATTTATTAAATTTGAGAGTTGAAATTTTAATTTAAATACTTTTATTTAATAGAAAAAATTTAAGGGATTAGCTTTAAATTTAAAGATTAAAAATTGTTTTGTTATTTTATTTAAGGTGGAATTAATAAAAATTTTAAATAAAAATGTATTTTCTTTATAAATTATAGATTTAGAATTGATTATTAGTTTAAAGTATTTAATAATTTATTAAAAATTTATTATTAAATTTATTAACGGTTTTAATTATTTATAAAAATTATTAATTAAATAATTTAATTTATTTAATAATGATAATATTATTATAATTTATTGTATTATTTAATTATTATTTTTAAATTTAATAGATAATTTTATTAAATTTATTATTTAAATATAATTATAAGGAACTAGACAAATAAAATATCTACCTGTTTAACAAAAACATGTCTTTTTGATTATAATTTAAAGTCTAATCTGCCCACTGAGAATAACTTAAATGGCCGCGGTATTTTGACCGTGCAAAGGTAGCATAATCATTAGTTTTTTAATTGAAAGCTTGTATGAACGATTGAATAAGATATTTATTGTCTCATAATTATTTATATTAAAATTTAATTTTTAAGTTAAAAAGCTTAAATTAAATTAAAGGACGAGAAGACCCTATAGATTTTTATAAATAAATATTTATATTTAAGTAATTTTATTATTAAGATAATTAATAATTTATTTTGTTGGGGTGACAAAAAAATTAAACTAACTTTTTTATAGATTTAAAATATAACATTAATGTATGAATTTTTAATAGATAAGAATTTATTTATTAATATTGATCCTAAATTTTAGATTATTAGAAAAAAATACCTTAGGGATAACAGCGTAATTTATTCGGAGAGTTCATATTAATGAATGAGTTTGCGACCTCGATGTTGAATTAAGAAAATGTTTAGGTGTAGATGCTTAAATAATAGGTCTGTTCGACCTTTAAATTCTTACATGATTTGAGTTCAGATCGGCGTGAGCCAGATCGGATTCTATCCTTAATTAATTATTTAATATTTTTGTACGAAAGGACTTTATATTATAAATAATTTATTTATTATTAAATATTTTTGAATAAAATTAAGATTATATTATCTTGGCAGATTAGTGCATTAAATTTAGAATTTAAATAAGAAATTATTTAATTTCAGGTAATAATTTTTATTCAGTTTATGTTTATAGATTTTATTATAGGGTTTGTGAGATATCTAATTTTATTCATTAATGTTTTAATTGGAGTGGCATTTTTAACTTTATTTGAACGTAAATTATTAGGATACGTGCAATTGCGTAAGGGTCCTAACAAATTAGGAATTATGGGGATCATACAGCCTTTTAGTGATGCTATTAAATTGTTTAGTAAGGAGTATTTAGTAGGTTATAATTTTAATTATTTAATTTATTTAATTTCACCATTTATAATATTATTATTAGGATTATTTATTTGAATATTATTACCTTTTATTTTTAATTTATGTCAAATAAGTTTAGGGGTTTTATTTTTTTTAAGAATTCTTAGAATTAGAGTTTACGCAGTTATATATTCAGGCTGATCTTCAAATTCTGCTTATTCTTTATTAGGTGCACTTCGTGCAATTGCTCAAACAATTTCTTATGAAGTTAGATTAGCGTTAATTATAATTGTATTAATTTTGTTAGCAGATAGTTTTAGATTTAATGAAATTATAGGATTTCAAAATAATTTATGTGCTTTTATTTATTTATTTCCTTTATTTTTGATATTTTTAATTAGTTCATTTGCTGAATTAAATCGGTCACCTTTTGATTTTGTTGAAGGTGAATCTGAGTTAGTTTCTGGATTTAATATTGAGTATTCAAGTGGCCCTTTTGCTTTTTTATTTTTAGCTGAGTATTCAATAATTTTATTTTTTAGAATATTATGGGTAGTTTTATTTTTTGGATATTTATGATTTAATATTATTACTTATTTTTTAATTATAATTTGTTTTAGATTAATTATTTTAGTTCGAGGTACATACCCCCGATTTCGATATGATAAATTAATAGGCTTAGCTTGGAAAATATTTTTACCTTTTTCATTAAATTATTTAATTTTTATTTTGGCTTTAAAGTTAATAATTGTTATCAATTTATGTTAAAATTAATTATGTAAATTGTAATTATTATTTATTTAATAGTATAAGAAATAAAGTTGAAGTTAATAGTATATTTAAATACTATTTTATGTTTTCAAAACATATACTTATTCAAGTTCATTAACTATAAACTATTTTAATTAAAAATTAAGTTATCTCATAAATATAAAATTAATGGTAATAAAATAAAGTAAGAAAAATAAATAATTGTTATAATTTGACATGTTAAAATATAAGGTGCTTCGACAGGTTGAGCGCCTAGTCAGGTTAATAAAATAAAAATATTGATTATGAATCAGAATAGAATTTGATTAATTGGATAAAATTTTAATGAAAATATTTTATTTTTATTAATAGTTGGCATAATTAAGAAAATCGCAATTGATATAAATAGTGCAATTACTCCTCCTAGTTTATTTGGAATTGATCGAAGAATTGCATAGGCAAATAAAAAATATCATTCGGGTTGAATATGGAGGGGGGTGATTAAAGGATTTGCAGGTGAAAAATTTTCTGGATCTCCTAAAATATAAGGGTTAGTTATGATTAAAATCAATATTATTAATAGTATAATAAGAAATCCTATAATATCTTTAATTGAAAAATAAGGGTGAAAAGGAATTTTATATAAATTTCTATTTGTTCCTAATGGATTGTTTGAACCAGTTAGATGGAGGAAAGTAAGGTGAATAATTACTATGGCAATGATAATAAATGGTATAATAAAATGAAGAGAATAAAATCGATTTAGTGTTGCGTTATCTACAGAAAATCCCCCTCAAATTCATAAAACAATTGATTCTCCTAGATAAGGGATTGCTGAAATTAAATTTGTAATTACAGTTGCTCCTCAAAATGATATTTGTCCTCAAGGTAAAACGTATCCTAAGAAAGCTGTTGCTATAGTTAAAAATAAAATTATGATCCCAATAGTTCAAACTTCTTTTAATTTATATGATATGTAGTATAAGCCACGGCCAATATGAAAATATATACAAATAAAAAAAAATGAAGCACCATTTATATGAATTAATCGTATTAATCAACCAAAATTTACATCTCGACAAATATGAATAATTCTTGAAAATGCTAGTGTAGTGTTAGGGCAGTAATGTATAGATAAAAAAAGACCTGAGATAATTTGAATTATTAGGCATAAACCTAGTAATGATCCAAAATTTCATCAAATTGAAATATTTAAAGGTGTAGGGAGTTTAATTAATCTATTATAAATAATTTTAATAATTGGATTAAATTTTAAAATTTTTATTAACATTAATTAATAAAGAATTTTTTAAAATAATTTTATATAAATTGTCGGAGTGGACCATACAGTTTTATACATATTTTTATTAAAGAGAATATTACAAATAATAAAAAAGTTATGATTATGATTGTAATTTTGTATGAAATATTAAATATTTGGAAAGAATTAAAGTGTAAAAGATTTCTTCAATTAAAATTATTTATTTTAATTAAGTTATTATTTATTGATCTAGTAACTGATATAATTGAAAATAAATCAAAATATAAGTTAGTAATTAAAATTATTATAACTATTGTTCTTATTATGATAGTTGTAAGTAAATAATCTAATTTAAATAAATAGATTTTTTCATTGGAAGAAGTACTTACAAAATATAAAAATAAAATTAGGAGGCCCCCAATTATTGTTAAGAATAGTATGTATGAAAATCATGAATTTTTATTTATGATTCTTATATTTAAGCAGGTAAAAATAGAAATTCTAATTAGGGAAATTATTATTGTAATTGGATGTGTTAATTTTAATGATAGCATAATTGTAATTAAAATTAAAGGAGTGTAAAAAATAAATATTTTACTTAAAAATTGTATTATTATAATTAAATTAAAAGAAGGATTATTTATTAACATTAGAATTAAATTTTTAACCTAAAAATTATATAATGAACATAATATGTGTGTGTAGTTATTATATAAAAGTAAAATAATAAATTTTAAAGAGGAATAAAATATAGAAAAATTAAAATTAAAAATAATTTTAAAAATTTAATAGGGAAATAAATTAAATTTAATTTATTAAGATTAAAATAAATATGAATTTATTAATATAGATGAAATAATATTGATACTTTGTTAAGTAAATAAAATTAATTAGTTGAAAGAATAACTTTATTGGGTCTTGATATAGGAAAGTACGTTGGTTAATAAAATTTAATTTTTGATAGATTCTATAGAAAAAAAAAATGATACAAATTTAATTTAAGTTCAAAATATAGTTTAATAAAAATATTAATTTTGGAGATTAAAGATATAAAAATTAATTTATTATTTTGATTTAAAATAATAATTTATTATTAATATATTTTAATTAATTATAATTAAATATATATATATTATATACATATTGCATGTATAAAAAATAGACTTAATGTTTCAATTAAAAAAAAATAATAAAATAATTTTTAAAAATTATTTTATTAAAAAAAAAATAAAAAGTTAAAATTTATTAATAAAATATTGTTATTAGGAAAATTTTTATTTTATATTTAATAAAATGAGGGTCAAAAAGTATGTTATTAAAATATTTTTTTTAAGGTTGATATTAAACTTAAGAGACCTGTTTTTAAAAATTTACATGTTCAAATAACTGTAGGGACTGGAAAGTTTAATCATGTGCAAAGGGCTAAGGCTGCAAGAAGTACTGAAAGTAAATAGGCTATAATTAATGTAGGGCAAGCAAATTTGTATTTTGGGGGTATAGTTCTTCTATTGTATAGTCTTGCAGAGACTCCAACAAAAAGTGAGGATAAAAATAATACCTTAGAAATCTCAGGTATTGGGGGTATGTTACAGGTAAATTCAGTTATTAAGTTTGTTGACATTGAAAGTAGTTTAGTATAGAATTAGGCTATAAATTTAAAAAATTATTTTTATTAAATAGATAAATAGATATTAGGAAGAAAATTTAAATAAAATATTTATATTCATAATAATATATATATATATGTATATGTGTATGAGCATGCGTATATATTAATAAAAATTGTTATTTATTTGGAGTAAAATTTGTATGGAGTTAGAATAAAAATAATTTATGAGGGTATTTATTAATTATATTACTATTAATATAATTACTATAAAATATTTCTATTTATTATTAGTTTACAAGACTAATATTTTAATTTAAATTATATAGTAGTTTAAGTTATTAGGTTAAAAATAATGAGGAAATTTAATAATGTTAATATTTATTTGGTTTTATTTATTTATTTTATTAATTGGTTCATTAATAATTTTTATTAAATTTAATAAACATATATTGCTAATTTTAATAAGATTAGAATTTTTTGTTATTTTAATATATTATGTAATATATTCATATTTTTTACTAATTGATTGAGGATTTTATATTAGTTTATATTACTTAATTTTTTCTGTTTGTGAAAGTGTTTTAGGGTTATCAGTTATAGTTGTTATTATACGGGGCGAGGGAAGAGATTATCTTCAAACATTTAGAATATTAAAATGATAAAATATTTTATTTCGATCTTATTGACTCTAATAGTAATTTGATTTAGTAAAAATATATTAAAAATATTAAATATTATTTTTCAAAATATAATTATTTTTATTATATTTATTTTTTTTATTGAGTTTAGATATTTAAAATTAAATTTATTAGATTTTTATTCAATAGATAATTTTTTTGGATTAGATTTTTTTTCTTTTTGAATAATCATGTTAAGAATGTGAGTTATTATTTTAATAATATTAGCTAGAATAAAGATTGTTAAAATAAATAATTTTTTATATTTATTTATTATGAATTTGTTAATTATAATATTGCTTTTAATAATAACATTTAGTGTTTTAAATTTTTTAAGATTTTATATTTTATTTGAAGCTAGTTTAATTCCTACTTTGTTTTTAATTTTAGGTTGGGGGTACCAAATTGAGCGTATTCAGGCTGGTATTTATATAATATTATATACTTTATTTGCTTCTCTACCCTTTTTATTAATATTAATTAATTTGTATCAATTTGAATATACATTGGATATAATTATTTTGAATATTCATAAAATTGAATATAAAAATATTATTTTTTTTTTTATAATAATATTAGCATTTTTAGTTAAAATACCTATATTTATAGTTCATATTTGACTCCCTAAAGCTCATGTTGAGGCTCCTGTTGCAGGTTCTATAATTTTAGCCGGAGTTATATTAAAATTAGGGGGGTATGGAATTTATCGAATTATTTTTATAATTGAAGGTTGTTTAGAGTTTTGTTGTTATATTTTAGTATTTAGTTTAATTGGCGGAATTTATTTAAGGCTAGTATGTTTATTACAATTAGATATAAAAGCATTAGTAGCGTATTCTTCCGTAGTTCATATAAGGTTAGTGATTGGTGGTTTAATATCTTTAGAACTTTTTAGTATTCAAGGGGCTTATATAATAATAATTGCTCATGGACTTTGTTCCTCTGGATTATTTTGTATAGTTAATTTATTTTATGAACGGTCTTTAAGACGAAGTTTACTAATTAATAAGGGTATATTAATTTTTAGTCCAACTATAATAATAATATGATTTTTATTATGTATAGGGAATATATCAGCACCACCTAGATTAAATTTATTAAGAGAGATTTATTTACTAATTGGATTGGTAAGATGAAGATTTATATTATTTAGTTTATTAATAATATTATTATTTTTTAGTGGGTGCTATTCTTTGTATTTATTTTCATATGTGTGTTATGGTAAGTCTTTAAGTTTATTTAGATTTTACAGATTTTCAGTTCGTGATTATATAATAATTTTAATACATTTAGTTCCATTAAATTTATTTATTTTAAAAATTGATATCTTACTTTAAGAGTTACTTAAATAGTTTAATTAAAAATAATGATTTGTGGAGTCATTGATATAATATGGTTATTTTAAGTTATGATTAGTTTATTAGTTAGATTTTTTTTTTTTTTTATTGGTTTGAGATTATTTACAATTGGAATTTTTTTTTTATTAAATAAGATAGTTTTTATAGTAGAATGAAGATTGATTAACTTAAATTCAGTAGATTTATTAATAGTATTTTTATTGGATTGAATATCTTTAATTTTTATAAGATTTGTTTTATTAATTTCGTCTATAGTTTTAATTTATAGATTTGATTATATAAAGGAGGAAGTTCATTTTAATCGATTTATTATATTAATTATATTATTTGTGTTTTCTATATTATTAATAATTATAAGACCTAATTTGTTAAGAATTTTATTAGGGTGGGATGGATTAGGTTTGATTTCATATTGTTTAGTTGCCTACTATCAAAATATTAAGTCATATAATGCTTCTATATTAACTATTTTAATAAATCGATTTGGTGACACAGGACTTATGTTATCATTAAGAATATTATTTTATATAGGAAGATGGAATTTAATCTTATTTGATAAAGTTAATAATATAATTGTTTTGTTATTTTGTTTAGCGGCATTGACTAAAAGGGCTCAAATTCCATTTTCTTCTTGATTACCAGCGGCAATGGCTGCACCTACTCCTATTTCTTCTTTAGTTCATTCATCAACATTGGTTACTGCCGGAGTTTATTTATTAATTCGATTTAATCATGTATTAATAAATAGAAAAAATTTAATTGAATTAATTTTTATTTTATCTATATTAACTATATTTATAGCAGGGATTAGAGCGAATTGAGAAAATGACTTAAAAAAAATTATTGCTTTATCAACATTAAGTCAGTTAGGATTGATAATAAGAATTTTATCTTTAGGGGGGGTTAATTTAGCGTTTTTTCATTTATTAACTCATGCTATATTTAAAGCATTACTTTTTATATGTGCAGGAGTAATTATTCATTCAATAAAAAATTTTCAAGATATTCGATATATAGGATCTATGGTTAAATTAATACCTTTTACTTTAATTAGATTTAATATTTCTAATTTAGCTTTAGCTGGGATACCTTTTTTAGCTGGATTTTATTCAAAAGATTTAATTTTAGAGGAATTATTATTTTCAGGAGAAAGATATTTATCTTTTATTTTATTTTTATTTTCTATTGGGTTAACTATTTCATATAGTTTACGAATATTTGTTTTTAGTTTATTTGGAGAAATAAAAATAGTTAGATGTTTTAGTCTTAGAGATGAAAATTATTTTATAAAGTTTAGAATAATTTTCATAATATTTATGTCAATTTGTGTAGGTAAATTTTTAAGATTTTATTTAAATTTTAAATTAATTTATTTACCTTTAATTTTAAAATTAGGAGTAATTTATTTTAGATTATTAGGAATTATTATAGGTTTATTAGTTTCTTATTTAAATTTTAAATTTAATAAAATCTTATTAATTATAAAAACTTTTTTTAATAAAATGTGATTTTTATTTGAAATTTTTTATTTTATTATTGAGTTAATTTTTAAATATTCAAACAATATACTTATATTAAATGAAAAATTATGAAATGAAGAAATTTTTTTTAAAAATTTTTTATTTAAAATAAAATATTTTTTTAAGACAGTAGATTTTTTTTACTTAGGATCTTTTAAATTAATTATATTTATTTTATTTTATTTAATAATTTTTATATTTATTTATTTATAGATTTATTTAATTATATTTAAATAGCCTAAGATTTAGGGCATAATATTGAAGATATTGGGGTGATTTATTAATCTTTAAATAATATTTATTTTTGATTATAAAATTTTATAAGTAGGAAAAGCCTGCTTTTTTTACAGTGAAAATGTAAAGTTTTAAATTAAACTATATAAAAAAGAAATAAAAATGGATTTAACCATAAAAACTTTAAGTTAGAAGCTTAAGTTTGAGTAAAAAATCTTATTTCTTTAATTGGAATAATTAATTCAATGAAATTATTAACAATAATTTACCTCTTTTTTGGTTTCAATTAAATAAATAAATTACTTATTTTCTTTCAAGTCGAAATTGAAAATATTTAAAAAATATACTATATAAAAATAATTTTTTATAATTAAGATTAACTTTTTGGTAAAGTAATGTTTGAGTGCAATTCAAAAATTTTAATTAAATTATAATCCTTTTAAGGAAAGTTTTATTTTTTATTTTATTCAAAATAATGAACCTTCATTTCATTCAATATAAATTCCTCAAATTAAGATTAAACTAAATAAAAAAAATCTAATTAATCAGATTTTAGGATGTCTGAATCATATTGCTGGAATTAAAGGAAATAAAATAATAATTTCAATATCAAAAATTAAAAAGATAATTCTAATTAAATAAAATCGTAGTGAGAACGGGGTTCGAGTAGATGATATAGGGTCGAATCCACATTCAAAAGGAGAAATTTTTTCACGATCAAGTAAAGTTTTTTTTGAAATAATTTTATTTAAAATTAGTAGAGTTAGGACAATAGTAATAATTAATATTATTAACATGATTATTAATATAATTATTTATACTGAAATTGATCAGACTTTTTAATTGGAAGTTAAATATACAATTTTATATTTTATAAATAGATGATTTATAAATTAATTATAACTTCATCAGTAAATTGAAATATATAAAAATAATCAAATAATATCAACAAAGTGTCAATATCAAGAAGCTGCTTCAAATCCAAAGTGATGGTAATTTGAAAAATGATTCAAGATTAATCGCATTAAACAAACAGTTAAAAATATTGTTCCGATTAATACATGTAACCCGTGAAATCCAGTAGCTATAAAAAATGTAGATCCATAAATTGAATCAGCAATTGAAAAATAAGAGTCGTTATATTCATATTTTTGTAAAATTCTAAAATAAATACCTAAAATAATTGTAATGGTTAGACTTTGTAAAGTTTGAGCATGATTTTTATTAATTAATCTATGATGGGATCAAGTAATACTTGCTCCTGATGAAATTAAAATAATTGTATTTAATAGAGGGATATGATAGGGATTAAATGAGATAATACCATTAGGAGGTCATATTCTTCCAATTTCAATATTTGGGGATAAAGAAGCATGAAAATAAGCTCAAAAAAAGGATAAAAAAAAAAATACTTCAGATGTAATAAATAAAATTATTCCTCAATTTATATTTAAGTAAACTTGTTTTACATGAAGACCTTGATAGGTTGATTCTCGAATTACATCTCGTCATCATTGATATGATGAGATAATTATAATGATTATTCCTAAAGTAAATATAGAGGAGTTAAAATAATGAAATCATTTAATAAAACCTGATGTTAGAATAATTATTCCAGTTGAACATATTAATGGTCATGGACTTTTTTCTACTATATGGAATGGGTGATTATGTATTGACATTAATTAAATATAATTAAATAATTAAATTATTATATTTATTTATTTAATTTCATTTAAATATAAAGTTCTTAAAATTGAAAATACATATGCTTGAATAATAGCTACTGCAGTTTCAAGTAAAAGTAAAAGAATTTGAGCTAAAATTATTATAATAATTAAAATAATATTTATTGAAGGGCCAGTAGATCTGATTAATGTTAATAATAGATGACCTGCAATTATGTTAGCAGCTAATCGGACAGCTAATGTACCTGGTCGAATTAGGTTACTAATAGTTTCAATAATAACTATAAAAGGCATTAAAATGGGAGGAGTTCCTAATGGGACTATATGAGCAAATATGTGAGTATAGAAATTTATTCATCCAAAAATTATTAGTCTAATTCATAATGGTAAAGAAAGACTTAAAGTTATAATAATATGACTTGATCTAGTAAAAATATAAGGAAATAGTCCTATAAAGTTATTAATTATAATGAATAAAAAAATAGAAATAAAAATAATATTTCTTCCTGAAGCATTTTTATTAATTAAAATTTTTAATTCTTTATTAATAAAATTAATTAATATAATTCATAATATATAGTATCGGGATGGAATAAGTCAAAATGAATAAGGTAAAATTATAAAAATTAATATTGATCTTACTCAATTGATAGAGAGTATTATTATTGAAGAGGTTGGGTCAAAAATAGAAAATAGATTAGTTATCATACTCAAGGTAGGGTTGAAGATTTATAAGTTTTAAAATTAATTGAAGGAATTGAAAATTGTGTAGGTAAGTAGATAAAATAAATAAATGAAATACACGTCTTTACAAGGAGAGAAAATAAAATTAATAAAAATCATCAATTTATTGGAGATATTTGTGGAATTTAAGAATATTTTAAAAATTAAAATTACTTTAAACTGACAATTTAATGTTATATTAAAAATCTAACTAAATCTTATTGTCTTCATTAGAAGTAATTGCTAATTTACTATAATATGGTTTAAGAGACCAGTACTTGCTTTTCAGTCATCTAATGATAAATTAAAATTAATGAAGTTTAAAAATTTTTAATTCAGTGAATAAATAATGGTAAATTAACTGATTCAATAGAAATTGGTATAAATCTATGATTAGCTCCACAAATTTCAGAACATTGACCATAGTAAAGGCCAGGACGATCTAAGAATATAAAAACTTGATTGATTCGACCGGGGGTTGCATCAATTTTAATTCCTAAGGAAGGAACAGTTCATGAGTGAATTACATCTAAAGATGTTACTAGTAATCGAATTTGATTATTAAAAGGAACAATAGTTCGGTTATTTACTTCTAATAATCGAAATTCATGAGTAGAGAGGGTTTCTGTTGGAATTATAAATGCGTCAAATTCAACATTATTAAAATCGGAGTATTCGTATCTTCAATATCATTGGTGACCTAAACATTTTATCGTTAAAACGGGAGAAAAGATTTCATCTATTAAGTATAAAATTTTAATTGATGGAAAGGCTATAAAAAAAAGAATAACAATGGGTACTAAAGTTCATATAAGTTCAAGATTTTGATTTTGAGCTATTCGTCGATTTCAAAATTGCCCAGCAAGAATAGTAACAATAGTGTAAATAACTACTATTGTAATTACAATGTTAATAAATAAAGTATGGTCATGGAATATAGTTAAATGTTCCATTGTTGGTGAATTTGCATCTTGTAAGGAAATTAAAGATCATGTGCACATTTCTAATAAAAATTTAATTATTTTATATTTAGAGCTTAAATCTAATGCACTATTCTGCCATATTAGATTATTCTATTAATAATAATGATTTTTGTTGTTATTATTTATATTAGAATATATAATTATTTTAATTTAATTTTTTTTAATTAGAAGGGGTAATTCTGAGTAGCTATGTTCTATAGGGGGCATTAATTGTAATCATTCAATAGATGAATTTATATTTTCATTAAAAATAATTTGTCGATTGGAAATTATTGATTCCCATAAAATAAAAATAAATAATAAAATTCTTATAAGTGAAATTAGGGATCCAATTGATGAAATAACATTTCACGATAAAAATGCATCCGGGTAATCAGAATATCGTCGAGGTATACCCGAAAGACCTAAAAAATGTTGAGGGAAAAATGTTGAGTTTACTCCAATAAATATTAGATAGAACTGATTGTTTAATCAAAAAGGATTCAAGGATAATCCTGAAATTAAAGGAAATCAATGAATAAATCCTCCTATAATAGCGAATACAGCACCCATTGAAAGGACGTAGTGAAAGTGAGCTACAACGTAGTAAGTATCATGTAAAATAATATCAATAGAAGAGTTAGCTAATGTAATCCCTGTTAAACCACCTAATGTAAATAAAAAAATAAAGCCAATTGATCAAAGTATAGTAGGTGAATTTTTAAATTTAAATCCATGAAGAGTGGCTAGTCATCTAAAAACTTTAATTCCTGTAGGAATAGCAATAATTAAAGTAGCAGAGGTGAAATAAGCTCGAGTATCTACATCTATTCCTACAGTAAATATATGATGAGCTCATACTACAAATCCTAAAATTCCAATGGCTGATATAGCATAAATTATTCCTAATATTCCAAATGTTTCTTTTTTTCCTGTTTCAGAAAAAATTATATGAGAAATTATGCCAAATCCTGGAAGAATTAAAATATAAACTTCTGGATGGCCAAAAAATCAAAATAGATGTTGGTATAAAATAGGGTCTCCCCCTCCAGCAGGATCAAAAAATGAAGTATTTAAATTTCGATCAGTAAGTAATATAGTGATTGCTCCAGCTAGGACTGGTAGTGATAATAATAATAAAATAGCTGTGATACCAACAGCTCAAGAAAATAATGTTATTTGATCTATTGAAAGACCTACAGGTCGTATATTGATAATAGTAGAAATGAAATTAATAGCACCTATAATTGATGATATACCAGCTAGGTGTAGAGAAAAAATGGCTAAGTCTACTGATGGACCTCTATGATAAAGATTATTTGATAAAGGAGGGTAAACTGTTCATCCAGTTCCAACTCCTTGATTAATTAAATTTCTTGAGATTAATAAAATTAATGAAGGAGGTAATAATCAAAATCTTATATTATTTATTCGAGGAAAAGCTATATCAGGTGCACCTAACATTAAAGGAATTAATCAATTTCCAAAACCTCCAATTATTACAGGTATAATTATGAAAAAAATTATAATAAAAGCATGGGCGGTTACAATTGAATTATAAATTTGATCATTATTAATTAAAGGCCCAGGGGTACCCAATTCTGTTCGAATAATTATTCTTAGGGAAGTTCCAATTATTCCAGATCAAATACCAAAAATAAAATATAAAATTCCAATATTTTTGTGGTTTGTAGAAAATAATCATTTTTGCATTTTATATTGTATTAAATAATAATTTTTGATAATGTGGCTGAAAATAGGCGATAAATTGTAAATTTATTTATAAAAAATAATTTTTTTTCATTATTATTTTAAATTAAAATCTTATAGTTTAAAAAAAATTTTAAATTGCAAATTTAAGGAAATAAATTTATATTTATTAAGATTTAATAAATATTTTTATTATTATTAACTTTGAAGGTTAAAAGTTTAAATTTAACTTAAAATCTTTTTTTAAAAAAAAATTCAAATTAAAATTATTAAAATTAAAAAATTAATTATAGAAAATAAATAAATAAGATTTTTTAATGAGAAATAATTTATTTTAAAATAATTTTTTAAAGTTAAATTAATTAATTTAGTTTTAATTTTAAAATTAATTAATAAAAAAGAATTATAGCTAATTCGTAAATAAAAGTAAAGTGTTATAAGTGAAGAGATAATAAGTCAAATTACTAGAAAATATAATTGATTAAAAATTAAAAATTTAATTGATATTAATTTTATTATAAATCCAATAAAAGGAGGAAGGCCTGCTAGTGATAAAATGTTTATAAATAAGAAAATTTTAATAGAATAATCAAAATTATTTAAAATGTATAATTCATGAATGTATGAAAAATTATTTTGATTGAATATAAAAAAAATGTTAAAAGAAATTATTATATATATAATTATATAAAAAATTATTAAATAAAGAGATATTGAGGAATTAATTATTAATCATCTAGTTTGATTGATTGAAGATAAAGTAAAAATTTTTCGTAAATTTAATTGGTATAAGCCTTGAATTGAACTAACTAATGAAGAAAAAAAAATTGATATATATAAAATAAAATTGAGTGGGGAAAAGGAAATTACTAAAAGTGGAATAATTTTTTGTCAGGTAGATATTAAAAAAAAATTTATTCAAGAAATATTTATTATAATTTCAATGTATCAAAAATGGAAAGGTAATATTCCTATTTTTATAATTATTGCGATTGAAATTATTAAATTTACTAAGTTTATACTTAAATTTATGAAATTAAATTGTATAGTAAGTAATATTATGATTGAAAATAAAAAAAGGGAAGATCTAATAGCTTGAATAATAAAATATTTAAATAGAAAATTAATTTTATTAAAAGATTTTAATATTATAATGGGAATAAATGCTATTAAATTAATTTCTAGTATTATTCAAATAATAATTCAAGAATTTGAAGAAAGAGCTGTTAAAGTTCTAAAAATTAATGTAAAATAGAAAATTAATATAATTAATAATTTAAAATTTTATTATAATTAAAAATTATTTAATTTTATTTTATGTTAAAATAGAAATTATTGTAATGAAAGAAATACTTAAACTTTCATGAATTATTCTATCAAAATAACCCTTTTATCAGGCATTTCATTATTTTAATGAATAATTTTTTATATTTAAGTGTATGAAGCACGAAAATTTTTGATATTTTAAGTAATAGTTTAATTCTATTAAATATAA